AAATTTCCGAGGACACGCAAAAAATGATAATAGATCTCGTCGTTAAAATAAGAGTAGTTAATAAAAGTGAATATAGATGCTTATTGTTTATTAGCGAGAGGCAAATCTTATGATAAAGAAGAATCCATATACCGAAATATATATGCGCTTTAAGTAAACATATATGTATGTCTGCTAATAAAGCAGAAAGAGTAATTGAAATTGATCAGATTTGTGGACGTTTATACGAAGAAAGACGTATGAGACTCGAACTTATGCCTTATCGAGTGAGTTATCCAATTTTAAAATTGGTTTATTCTGCAGCAACAAATGCTATTCACAATGTCGGTTTAAACGAAGCAAGTTTAATCATTAGCAAAGCGGAAGTCGTGAAGGGGTACTACTGTGAAAAAATTAAAACCTCGAGCTCGAGGGCGCAGTTATCCGATAAAAAGACCCGTTTTTCATATAACTATTGGATTAAAAGATATATCTGTAAAGGAAGTATAAAAAAGGAAGTATAAAGGAGCCAAATACGCCATATTATACTTCAAAGGCAACGTATGGAGAAATAAAAATAAGTAAGTACACGGATATGACGTGTCATGATATATATAGTATTGGGAGATTATGGGACAAAAAATAAATCCACTTGGTTTCAGACTTGGTGCAACCCAAGGTCATCATTCTCTTTGGTTTGCACAACCACAAAATTATTCCGAAGGGCTACAAGAAGATCAAAAAATCCGAGATTGGATCAAGAATTATGTACAAAAAAATATTCAAATATCCTCTGGTGTTGAGGGAATTGCATGCATAAAGATTCAAAAAAGAATCGATTTGATTCAGGTCATAATCTATATGGGATTCCCAAAATTATTACTAGAAGGTAAAGGTGGGCCTCGAAGAATCGAAGAATTGCAGATAGATGTACAAAAAGAAATTAATTGTGTAAACCGAAAACTCAACATTGCTCTTACAAGAATTACAAACCCTTATGGACACCCTAATATTCTCGCCGAATTTATAGCCGGACAATTAAAGAATAGGGTTTCATTTCGAAAAGCAATGAAAAAGGCTATTGAATTAACTGAACAAGCAGGTACAAAAGGAATTCAAGTACAAATTGCAGGACGTATCGACGGAAAAGAGATTGCGCGTGTCGAATGGATCAGAGAGGGTAGAGTTCCTCTACAAACCATTCGAGCTAAAATTGATTATTGTTCCTATGCAGTTGGAACTATCTATGGGGTATTAGGCATCAAAATTTGGATATTTGTAGACGAGGAAGCCTAAGCCTTTATTTGACTTGTCTTTACGTTCTATCGGAAATAAAAAAGCAAAAAATGACAAACTCTTTCATTCTTTTTCTGTTAAATAAAAAAAAAAAAAATGGGCAATTCTATAAGGTTGAATAAAAATTCAATTCATTTTTTTATATTGATATAATTGCTATGCTTAGTGTGTGACTCGTTGGTTTTTGTAGGGTTAGTAGTCAAAAAAACGGACTGGCCCATAGTATGAACTAATAACTATCGAACTAATAACCAACTCACCGCTTCATATTATCTGGATCTAAAGAACTAGTCACGATATGATATATTGATCATATCATTGTAGCAACTGAATTTTTGTTTGCATAAACAAGCAAAAAAAAGAAAAACCAATCTGATTTTAAGTTGTGAAGCAATAACAAAAAGAATGCAGATAAATGGAAGGGTGAGAGAAAGAGAGAAAAAGAATACTAATGCTATATGATTCCAATATGTAAGGTCTCTGAGCGATCTTATAAAGGATAGCGTAATAAAGCATCAATACTAATTTGATTGATCTATAATTCGATGAATTTGTTCATAGAACAAAAAAAGTCAAGAGCCCCGGGTCCACAAAGACTGAGAAAATTGACTCAATAACACATTTCATTTTCATTAGGAGCTCCGCTGTAGAATTCAGGCCTAACCATTAATCGCGAAGCGATGGGAACGACGGAACCCGTGGATGCAGAAGATTCTATTGAAAACGAATCCTAATAATTCATTGGGTAGGATGGCGAAACGAACCCGGGACCAATCCACTTTTATTCTGAGAGGCCATGTCATAGGATAACCCTACAACTGAAATAGATATGGAAAGAGTAAATATTCGCCCGCGAAAGTTTTTATTTTATTGGATTTCTAAATTTTGATAGATCCAATATAATATGATAATAAAAAAGACAAAACAAAATAAATACTCGTTATAATAAAACGAAATTCTATTATTATTATCTCTAACTAATCTATAAAATAATTATCTATAACTATAAATAAATAGAAATTGAATACATGTTTAGTTTTTTTTATATAAACTATCAAAACAAGATATACAAATTTCTAATAGATTAGATATTAGATAAAATCTCAAAGACTCCCACGATTCAGTATATTATTCATTAAATACATGTATACCATGTTATAATTGTTATTTTTCATTCGCGAGGAGCTGGATGAGAAGAAACTCTCATGTCCGGTTCTGTAGTAGAGATGGAATTGAAATTGAAAAAGAACCATCAACTATAACCCCAAAAGAGCCAGATTCCGTAAACAACATAGAGGAAGAATGAAAGGAATATCTTATCGAGGTAATCGTATTTGCTTTGGTAGATATGCTCTTCAGGCACTTGAACCCGCGTGGATCACGTCTAGACAAATAGAAGCAGGGCGGCGAGCAATGACACGAAACGTACGCCGCGGCGGAAAAATATGGGTACGTATATTTCCAGACAAACCTGTTACAGTAAGACCCGCGGAAACGCGTATGGGTTCCGGTAAAGGATCTCCCGAATATTGGGTAGCTATCGTTAAACCGGGTAGAATACTTTATGAAATGGGTGGAGTAGCAGAAAATGTAGCCAGAAAGGCTATTTCAATAGCGGCATCCAAAATGCCTATACGAACGCAATTCATTATTTCGGGATAAGAATGTATAACCAAAGAAAAGAAATCTTTTGAATGAAAAAAAAAACAAAATTATAGGTTTCTTTTTTTTTTGTTTTGGACAAACAATATTTCTTTTTTTACTTAGCCCCTTCGCAGTGAAAGAGCAAATAAAAAAAAAAATGATATGATTCAACCTCAAACCCACTTAAATGTAGCGGATAACAGCGGGGCCCGACAATTAATGTGTATTCGAATCATAGGAGCTAGTAATCGACGATATGCTCATATTGGTGACGTTATTGTTGCTGTAATCAAGGAAGCAATACCAAATACACCTCTAGAAAAATCCGAAGTGATCAGAGCTGTAATTGTACGTACTTGTAAAGAACTCAAACGTGACAACGGTATGATACTACGATATGATGACAATGCTGCGGTTGTTATTGATCAAGAAGGAAATCCCAAAGGAACTAGAATTTTTGGTGCGATCGCACGGGAATTGAGACAGTTAAATTTCACTAAAATAGTTTCATTAGCACCTGAAGTATTATAAGTCTAATAAAACGGAGACTCTAATGCTATTATAGCATTTGAATAAAATATGAATAGAGTAAACTAGATTAATTAGTAAATTTGTCTCACGCATATATCTTTAACGATTCATAAAATAGAAAGAAAAAAGCATGTTGATTATATCAAAGTTCGGGGGTAACAATAATTTTAATTTATCATGGGTAAAGACACTATTGCTGATATAATAACTTCTATACGCAATGCCGACATGAATAGAAAAGGAACAGTTCGAATACCATCTACTAACATCACCGAAAACCTTGTTAAAATACTGTTAAGAGAAGGTTTTATTGAAAATGTGAGGAAACATCAGGAAAACAACAAATATTTTTTGGTTTTAACCCTACGGCATAGAAGGAATAGGAAAGGTCCATGTAAAACTGTTTTAAATTTAAAACGGATCAGTCGACCCGGTCTACGAATCTATTCTAGTTATCAACGAATTCCTAGAATTTTAGGTGGGATGGGGATTGTAATTCTTTCTACCTCTCGGGGTATAATGACGGACCGAGAGGCCCGACTAGAAGGAATCGGCGGAGAAATTTTGTGTTATATATGGTAAGCTTTCCTATATCCAAATTAAGATATGGAACTTTACTATTTGTGAAAAAAAAAGATAAAGAACGGGTTTCTATTCTCACTCTCCTCTTACTTAATACTTCAAGGAGGTTTTACCGCGAATGAAAAAAGAAAACTGGATTCATGAAAGTTTAATTCCTGAATCACTTCCGAATGGTATGCTTCGGATTCATTTAGATAATGAAGATCGGATTCTAGGTTATGGTTCAGGAAGGATTCAACGTAGTTTTATACGTATACCAACGGAAGATAGAGTAAAAATTGAAAGAAGTCATTATGATTCAACCAAAGGGCGTATAGTTTCTAGACTCCGAAACAAGGATTCAAACGATTAGGTGGTTTTTTTTTCAACTTCAATATTCCTTTCGGAGGGATACAATCCGAAAGTTTCAAATTTCCAGAAACTAATTTTCTTCAAATAAGTAAATTTGAAATTCAGTTAAGGAATGACAAATATGAAAATAAGGGCCTCCATTCGTAAAATTTGTGAAAAATGTAGACTGATCCGTAGACGGGGACGAATTATAGTAATTTGTTCCAACCTGAGACATAAACAAAGACAAGGATAATCTTTATAAAATAAAAGAGACTCCCTAAGGGACCCAATATACAAATAAAAAAAAGCGGAAAAGATCCGTTTTGGCATGAAATGGATATATCCATATACCTCTGACTTATATTTATGAGACGATAAAATATGGCAAAACCCGCACCCAGAATCGGTTCACGTAGGAATGGGCGTATTGGTTTACGTAAGAATGCGCGTAGAATACCAAAAGGGGTTATTCATGTTCAAGCAAGTTTCAACAATACCATTGTGACTGTTACAGATGTACGAGGCCGGGTAATTTCTTGGTCCTCCGCCGGTACTTGTGGATTCAAGGGTACAAGAAGAGGGACACCCTTTGCGGCACAAACCGCAGCAGGAAATGCTATTCGGACGGTAGTGGA